ACACTATACTTGGATTCTGCCCTTCGAAAAGGTACATCCGCTCTAACAATCCCGTCGCCGTCTACCAAAACGACTGGAAATGTTTCAAAAAAAGTGGGCATACGACGTACAAAAAGCTCACGCCCTTCTTTATCTCTAAAGATAGGATGTCCTAACCATCCTACCGCTATTCCATCTCCGTTATCCATTGAGCCTGCCCTAAATAATCCTCCTTTTGCCGGATTATTGCCGATATAATCATAAAAAGCTAATTTTTCAGGAATTTTAGACCAGACTTCTGATAAACTTTGATTTTCGGCTAGCCCGGCGCTAACTCTTCGATATATCTCTTGCTGGAAATAACCCTGATCCCATTGATAACGAGTGGGACCAAACAATTCGATGGGAGTAGTTGCTGAACCATACCACATAGTTCCAGCAACAACAAAAGCTGCAAAAAAGACAGCCGCGATACTACTGGAGAGTACAGTTTCAATATTTCCCATACGTAACCCTTTGTATAGACGTTGTGGCGGTCGAACGCTAAGATGGAATAGACCCGCTAATATGCCCAGTGTACCTGCTGCAATATGATGAGAAGCTATTCCTCCCGGAACAAAAGGATCAAAACCTTCCACGCCCCACGACGGATTTACAGGCTGTACTCTTCCCGTCAGTCCATAAGGATCGGACACCCATATTCCAGGGCCGTACAGACCTGTTACATGAAATGCACCAAAACCAAAGCAAGCCACCCCGGAGAGAAATAAATGAATTCCAAAGATCTTGGGCAAATCCAAAGAGGGTTTTCCTGTACGTTCATCAGAAAATATTTCTAGATCCCAATAGACCCAATGCCAGATAGCTGCCAAAAAGCATAAGCCAGAAAACACAATATGTGCCCCAGCTACACCTTCATAACTCCAAATCCCCGGATTCGTTACAGTTCCGCCTGTGATACTCCAACCCCCCCACGAATTGGTTATTCCTAAACGAGTCATGAAGGGTATAACGAACATACCCTGTCTCCACATCGGATCAAGAATAGGGTCAGAAGGATCAAAAACTGCTAATTCATACAAAGCCATCGAGCCCGCCCAACCAGCAACCAGAGCTGTATGCATTATATGAACGGAAAGCAACCGGCCGGGATCATTCAATACAACGGTATGAACACGATACCAAGGCAAACCCATGGAAAATACCCCTTCATCGAAGAAAAATAGACACTACGTAACTTTATTGCATTGGAAAGGTTATACTATGACTATCCTATAGACTTCCCCTGTTCAGTAGATTACTTCCTAACAAGGGTTAGGATTCTATATTCTATTCGTAATAATGGAAGAATTCGGTTCGTAAGAACAAAGAGAAGCAGATTTATTCTATACTCGATAAGTACCAATATGCAATGGTGGATTGATACCATTTTCTATGAGTAAATGTGTCCATCCTTCATTTATCATTAGAAGGATCTATTCGTAAAAATGTTCCTTTATTTATTTATTTTGTATTTCTTTCTAAATTCTAAATTTTTCTAATCGAGGGATAAAATAAATATGATAAAGTCAATATTATAAAGACAATAAAACCATATTGTTACGTTTCCACATCAAAGTGAAATATAGTATTTAATTCCTTTTTTCTTTCAATCCATGCCTATTGGTGTTCCAAAAGTACCCTTCCGAAGTCCTGGAGAGGAAGATGCATCTTGGGTTGACGTATAGTGCGACTTGTCAGATATATTGGGTCATATGGAATTTCCCCATTCTCTCCCCCGACCGAGATATCCTCTGTTTCGCCCAAGAAAGATAAATTGAATCATCGAAAAATTGGAGCGTGAACTGCAATTAAATGCATTATTGGGGGGAATTCATAGAATTATATCAATTAGAATAATTTATGGTTGGCTTTGGCTGGACGAAAAAAATGAGGTATCCAGACTCCGTTTAGAAAAACCCAATTGGTAATATATTTATGATTACTACGTGTATCATAAATGATTATTTGTAAAGTCATAACAACAAGAAATGGTGATGGGAAAATTTGTCCTATATGTGCAAATCAAAATCGGGCGGATCTTTACCCGGAGTAGAGCATAAACCTAAAAAGATGAAAGAGGCCCATTCAGGAACAAGAAAATATCATCACGATTTGGATTGAATTTCGATGAAAGAATACATCAATGAGAAGTAAATTCGATAAGTTTATTTACCCCTTTTTTTATATTATCAAAGAAGAAATCAAAATGCATCTTTTTTGAAAAATTGAAGAAAAAGTAAAAAGGTAGAAAAACTCGAAAAATAAAAGAAAGAGGGCTGGAATCTATACATTGATTCTTTTCTTCGCTGTTTTTTTTGAACCGTATGCATCAAAAGGTGCATGTACGGTTCCTAAGGGATACAATTTTACCCTACTCAACCGACTTTATCGAGAAAGATTACTTTTTTTAGGCCAAGAGGTTGATAGCGAGATCTCGAATCAACTTATTGGTCTTATGGTATATCTCAGTATTGAGGATGAGACCAAAGATCTTTATTTGTTTATAAACTCCCCTGGTGGATGGGTAATACCCGGAGTAGCCATTTATGATACTATGCAATTTGTACGACCAGAAGTCCATACAATATGCATGGGATTGGCCGCGTCAATGGGATCTTTTATTCTTGTTGGAGGAGAAATTACCAAACGTCTAGCATTCCCTCACGCTTGGCGCCAATGAAGTTTTTTTATTTGAGAGAAAAAAGAAAACTATGCCTTCGCCATATGAATATTAAGTAATAATAGCATGGCACTTCGAATTCGATATGAATTTTTTTTTATTTTTTTTTTCAAATGATTTGATTATGTATCGAGAGAGTAGTATGAGATAAAAGATATTTCCGACTTTCTCTTATCTATCGGAAGTCCAATTCAGCGTCACAAACTTATTTGTTTTCACACCGATGGGCTCTTAACAATATTTAAGTTATAAAAAAAGAGTGCGAAAAAAACCAAATTTTCTTTTTTGGTTAGCTCAAAAAGAAACTTTGGGATTGCTGAATCAAAGACAAAAAAAAGAATCCATTTTAAAATAGAAAGCAGCGGAGCCATCATAGTATTTTTGCACTTCTCCGAAAAAAAAAGAAGGGTGGCATTTTGATCGTTTACCCATCTGGGGTTGATAGATTCTATTTTTATCTTTCTTGAACGGGAAAGTAGGGGTTAATTTCATTATAGAGCCGTATGCAATGCATAAAAGATAATGCCCGTACGGTTGTTCAATTCTATCCTTTTTCCTATTTTTCTTTATCTTTCTTTTCTGTTTCTTTCATCACACCAGATAGAACTATTATCAGGGTAATGATCCATCAACCTGCTAGTTCTTTTTATGAAGCACAAACGGGAGAATTTATCCTGGAAGCGGAAGAACTGCTGAAACTACGCGAAACCCTCACAAAGGTTTATGTACAAAGGACGGGCAAACCTTTATGGGTTGTATCTGAAGACATGGAAAGAGATGTTTTTATGTCAGCAACAGAAGCCCGAGCTTATGGAATTGTTGATCTTGTAGCAGTTGAATGAAAAAATGGATTTTGTGCAAATCAGTGATTTGATATTTTATCTATGAGTTGACTATATAAATAGTAAATAAAAAAAATCCGGTTAGGATCAATCTAAACCAGCCCATTATGTATATGACTCAACATGCCAACTATTAAACAACTTATTAGAAATACAAGACAGCCCATTCGAAATGTCACGAAATCACCCGCTCTTCGGGGGTGCCCTCAGCGTCGAGGAACATGTACTAGGGTGTATGTGCGACTCGTTTAGATCATGAGCTGACACAAAAAAGCCAAGAAAACCGCTTCCAGTATGAATGATCAGTACCAGTGAATAGGATAGAATGGAAGAAGGGACTCCATTCACTATCTAAAAATAAGCAAATCTATCCTTCTATTGTGTAGAAAGTTTATGGTTTCCATTGGTGCAAATCCAATCACCTGAATTTAAGATGAGACACAATTTTCCATTGGTAGCAAATGGTTATCCATTAAGCGGAAAAATCTTATTGAAATTCAAAAAAAAAACAGAAAAATGAAGTTATCGCTCGGTCAAGAACGGAGTACGAGGGTCAGCTACCCAGCAAACTTTCATAATTAAATACCGTTACTGTATAGGTGGGTCTCTTTGTGAAAGACCTATTACTGGATAATTCATAGGTAGAGCCAAAGAGTGTGGTGTGAACTATACAAGTTACCAATAACATTGATGAAATATTAAATGAAGCCAAAGGCTCCGGTGTATAGAGAAGACCTCGCCGTTTAAGAAGTAACCATAGAAACGAGGAAACCCACTATTTATTTATTGATTTAATTTCTATTTCTTTTTTTTTTTGACTAGATTTTTGACACCTAGCAAAAGAAATTTTCCTATTTCTTTCATATTTCGCAGTAAAATACCAAAAAATCGTGGTCGGGAAGGTTATAGTAGCCAAAGCCATTGGAATTTTGATTTTATACATTGGAAAAATCCGTTTGGTTATTAGTTATTAATAGGCCAAGACGGGAAAAATAATAACTGAAAGAAAAAAATCAATTAGTTATTTGTCAAAATTTTATTTATTCAATGACTAGAGTTAAACGCGGATATATAGCCCGAAAACGTAGAACAAAAATTCGTTTATTTGCATCAAGTTTTCGAGGGTCTCATTCAAGACTTACTCGAACGATTACTCAACAGAAAATAAGAGCTTTGGTTTCGGCTCGTCGGGATAGGGATAAGCAAAAGAGAAACTTTCGTCGTTTGTGGATCACTCGGATAAACGCAGTAATTCGAGAAAAGGGAGTATCCTATAGTTATAGTAAATTAATACATGATTTATATAAGAGGCAGTTGCTTCTTAATCGTAAAATACTGGCACAAATAGCTATATCAAATAGGAATTGTCTTTATATGATTTCCAACGAAATCAGAGAAAAAGTGGATTGGAAAGAATACACCGAAATAATTTAAATGGGGTTCCCCGGAGAATGAACTCCGGGAGGGTGGAGTTGGAATCAAAATTACTCTGAGAAATGCGCTTAAAGTAGTCAAAATGAACGAACACGTTCAATAAAAAAATCTTTTTTTCCGATTCGTTTTTTTTTACGACACAGAAATCTGGATTCTCAGATTTGTCAAAAAAACACGAATTCATGTTTGAGTTCGGATTGGAATTCTGATTGAAGTGAACAAAAAACAAGCCTATTTATTTCTGGTTCTAAGACCGGTAGTTCTAGTAGTCGACTCAATTCTTTCAAATTGTTTCTCATTATTGAGAAAAGGTAACAAAGATAAAATACGAGCTTGTTTTATAGCAATAGTAATTAATCGTTGTTGTTTCAAGGTCAATCTATTCACTCGTCTAGATAATATTTTTCCCTGTTCACTAATAAATCGACTAATTAAACTCATGTTTCTATAATCAATTCGATCCCCCGATTGAATCGGGGGCAAACGCCTACGAAAAGATCGCTTGGATTTAAGAAAGGGTCGCTTGGATTTATCCATGGTTTGTTTGTTTAGTTTATTTCTTATCCCGAAAATGCTATTCCTTAATTGTCATTTGAACTCCAAATAGGATTTATTTCAATGCAATATCTTCTAGTTATATTTCAATGTGTTCTATATAATGTCATTTTTCCCCTTTCAAGGATAAGACATCCTTGGTTCAATCTATTTCTTTATTTCCCCATGAATCATATGTTTGTAACAATAGGGACAGAATTTTCGCAATTCTAATCGATTGGGTGTATTGTGCCGGTTCTTTTGAGTAATATATCTGGAAATACCCGTTGATACCTTCTTAACACCGTTTTGTATACAACTGGTACATTCCAAAATGACCGCTACCCGCGCATCTTTCTTCTTGGCCATGAACCTCCCTTGGATTTTTGATTTACTCAACTCTTCTATTTGAATTCGAAATGAAGAAAAAGAAAGGAAGGAAAAAATAGAAGTTATTAACTTGAAATCCAACTCTAAAAGAAAAAGATAAAAATCAATTAAATCAAAGCAAAGCCCAAAGTCATACATAATAAATAATTAAGTAAGACAATGATAATGAGTTCGTTCGAAAATCTATTTAACTCCGAAGGGCAGTTAAAGATCTTGTATTCTTGCCCTAGACCGCGACTTTCCTACTCTACCCCCACGTTTAATTCGAATTTGAGACTGAGTCTCGCAGAGGTTGAATCCACTTTTATTCTTTCTCTTTCGTCCCTTATTCTAAATTAGAAAAAAAGGGAAAAAAGAGAAAATAAGGGGGGATTAGTCACAGATATTTGATTGTATTTCTAATCTTCTTCATTCCTTCCGGTGTCAACAGCTATAATGAAAAAAAGGGGAATGTCAACGCATCGGGGAAAAAACGATTAATCTCTATCAATAGACCTGCTAAAGCCCCGAACCATAGCGTACTTAGTACTGGGGCCACGGAGAGATATGTTTTTAGATCTCGCATTGAAAAACCTCCTTTTTTTGATTTTAATACATAAAGCATATATGATCAGATGCATATGTAATATAGTTAAGGGCTGCTTAGAGTTGTACACGGAATCCCTAATTCCAATTGAAATGTACAACGATCCATAAGATTTCCCCTTCTTATTATTATATGTTAAATATGTTAAAATAGGTTAAATGAGGCCAAAAAAAGACGAAATGGTCAGAAAACTTTGTTTCTCAATGCAGGAACTAGGGATGTGGAAAACAAGACAGGAATTCTCTACAATTACACTGTAGAACAATTGAAGGGATGTGGCGCAGCTTGGTAGCGCGTTTGTTTTGGGTACAAAATGTCACAGGTTCAAATCCTGTCATCCCTACCTATTACTGCCCCTTTGAGCAGTAAGGAGGAATCAACCGAGATCGGTTCAAATTGCGTTGCACGGAATCGTTCATTTTTATGAAACTATAGCATATAAATAAAAGGAAAATGGATTCGTTTTAAAAGAAAGAATCTTTTCTTTACATTCTTTTCTATCCTGATAAGAAAGCGCTCTTAGTTCAGTTCGGTAGAACGCGGGTCTCCAAAACCCGATGTCGTAGGTTCAAATCCTACAGAGCGTGATTTTTTCTTCATAGATCCAATTAAAATGAAATGAATTCAGTCGCTTGGACAACAATTCGAATTTTACCTCCTGTGGATTAAAGAAAGGAGGAGGCCAATCAAATTTGAATTAATCAAAGGTCCAACTGATCACCACGCCTGTATTGTAAATATGCAGTTACGAATAATCCAGCCAAAGTAATAGGAATTAGACCTAACACGATTCCAAATAGAAAAACTTCAATCATTTCAATTTTGTTTTTGAAAAGGAGAAAAAAAGCGGTAATATCTATACCTAAATATTAATTCGAATTGATGTGAATCTCAATGACCAAGAAGTGACAATTGACATGGTAAGTAACTCTAGAATACACAGAATCTCACAGGAGGATTTCCTTTCTAAATCGTTTCTTTTAAATAGAAAGTTTAAATAAGTCGTATCTTGC